ATAGGATAAAATGTGGATTGAATCCAATGGATTGCTTTCTAATAATTCATAAAGGAGATTATCATATTTTGATAATTTAATTAGATGCTGCGAAATTGAAAAATATCCTTTTTTGTAGCTGTAAACCGTAGAAGTTTTTGTTGTTCGCTTTTTTTTTTCATTTTATTCAAGAGAAATTGATTATTCGTAGAGTAATAAGTAAGAATATTAGATAGTATTAGATAGTATTAATATAATAAAAAAAAAAAGAGAACAACGAAAAAAAATAGAATTGCAATAATCAATACTTGGTAGTGCACATTGTTTTATTCTATTAAATTGAAAGGTTGTTTCTTCAACTAACTACGAAAGTGGGGATTTCTGATATCAAAAGACAGTTTCTAATAACTCTAGAAAACAAAAACATTTCTAACTTAGAAAAGAAAGGAAAAAAATTATAGTAATTACTAGTCTCAGACTATAGTTGGACGAAAATAAAGATTGTTTTATCGTAATTGATCTGATCCTACGATATCTTTTCCTTTATTTATATTGACTTTATTTTTATTTGAGTTGTTTTCATTTTGATACATAAAATTGAGTAGTAGGTTCATTCAATTCACATAATATCTCAAATGAGAGATATTATAAGGTCACTTTTTTTTATTCTAAAAGAAAAAAAATGGATTCAATACGATGATTTTCTACTTTTCTTACATATGAATTCAAAGAAAGTTTCATTTTTTGAATGAAGTTAGAGGGTGTCTTTCTTACTTATTATTATTTTGATTTTGTATTTTTATTTAGATTAGTTTACTCGAGCGTTGTCTAATGAATCCCGCGATTCCGAATCACGGGATGGGTAGATGTTAGAAATGATTAATTGATTTCTTTTTCTAACCTCTCCTTCTCTCTTTTTGTTAATACCGTCTATAATGATTGCTGAGTTAACAACTGCCGCGCGAATCATTTGAATTGGTATTTTTTCTTAATATCTTTCAAAACGTGAAACTTAGGAAAGTGCTTTTTAAGCATATGTCTAAAAAGAACATATTTCATTTAGCTCCTTCATCTTCATGCTTACTATAACTAGTTTTTTCGGTTTTCTACTAGCGGCTTTAACTATAACCTCAGCTCTATTTATTGGTCTGATCAAGATACGACTTATTTGACATTAATTGAATGAATACAACTCACAAAAAGATTTCTTTTTTGTGTATTCATATATTCTATAGTTACTTACCGCATCAATTTCGAATTAGTGGTCATTGAGATTGATGGACAATCCGGATTACTATTTAGGGATAGATATTACCTCTCCTTTTTCCCTTTCAAACAAATTGAAATGATTGAAGTTTTTCTATTTGGAATTGTCTTAGGTCTAATTCCTATTACTTTAGCTGGATTATTTGTAACTGCGTATTTACAATATATACGTGGTGATCAGTTGGACTTTTGATGATTAATTAACATAACATCTTTTTTTTTTGATTGACCTCCTCTTTTCTTTAATTCACGGGAGGTCAAATTCAGATTACTGTTCCATTTTTTGAGTATAATTTTCGGCTTAAGCTAACCAAGACCCGACTCACGCTCTGTAGGACTTGAACCTACGACATCGGGTTTTGGAGACCCACGTTCTACCGAACTGAACTAAGAGCGCTTTCTTATCACAATAGATAAGACTAGAAAGAAGAGTATTTTGTTTTGTAACCCCAATACATCTTAATACATCTTATATGCATAGAGTATCATATGCTAATATAGTGTTATATACTACATAGGATAAAATGATATACTCTAAAAAATATTATGTATGCACGATTTTAATCGATTTCATTACTCCTCAGAGGAGAAGTAATAGGTAGGGATGACAGGATTTGAACCCGTGACATTTTGTACCCAAAACAAACGCGCTACCAAGCTGCGCTACATCCCTTTAAACTTTCAATTGGTCTACAGTGTGATTGTAGAGAATCCTTGGCTTGTTTTCCAAATCCTCATTTTTTTAGCCATTGATATACATACAAGGTATCTTGTCATTTCTTTTTTTTTGGTCTCATATAAGATATAATAATAGTCAAAAGTTTCTATATTCAAAAGTTTCTATATAGAAGATATATATCTAATAGATAATCTATAATAGTATATATATAAATTAGATAGAATATATTTCATATTATATCAAACCCACCATAAAAAACTAAAAAATGAATATTTTTTTGGAATGCTCAGGCAGAAAGAGAGTTTTTTTTCGGTTTTCAGAAAGGGAAAATTTTATCTACCGAATCAGTGCATATTTCAATTTACATTAGAAATTCCCTGTACAAATACAAGGGATCCCTAACTACTTAACGTGCATATACACACAGCTGATCATATATGTATTAACATTATACATTACAAAAAAGAATAACGAAGGAGGATTTAAAATGCGAGATCTAAAAACATATCTTTCCGTGGCACCGGTACTAAGTACTCTATGGTTCGGGGCTTTAGCTGGTCTATTGATAGAGATCAATCGATTATTCCCGGATGCGTTGACATTCCCTTTTTTTTCATTCTAGTTATTGACATGAGAAGGGGTGAAGAAGATTAGAGAGAGAATCAAAAGATCTGTGACTAATCCCTCCCCCTCTTTTCTTTTAGATAAAATCAAATTTGATACAATTAAGTAAAATAAAGAGGGTAAGTAGAATAAAGAAAAGAGGAAAGACAAATAAAAAGTAGATTCAACTTCATCGAAATTTGGGTTTTCAAATTAAATTTCGAAATAATCTAGTCCAATCGAAAAGCGAACTGTGTCTAATACAAGAATATCATACAAGATAGGCAAATGAAATACTATACTTCGACTTAGAATAGAATTCTATTCTAAATTTTAAATAGAACTGAATAGAGTTCGAAATTTTTCTTTTTTACTTAATTACTTAAATTACTTAATAAATATAATAATTAATAAATATAATAATTAATAATATTATATTTATTTAATATTATTTATTTACTATTTTATTTAATATTATTTATTTACTATTTATTTAATATTACTTTACTTAGTATATTATATTAGATTAGTTAGTATATTGGATTGTGATTGCAACGAAATAATCTTTCATAATTTCGAGTTAGCAACTTCTATTTTTTTCCTTCCTTTTTCCTTTTAAATCGGAAAAGAAAATCGAAGAGTTGGTTGAAGGAAAAACTCATCAAAAACTTAAAAAGGGGAGGGTTCATGGCCAAGGGTAAAGAAGTCCGAGTAACAGTTATTTTAGAATGTACAAATTGTGTTCGTGTTCAAAAGGGTCTTAATAAAGAATCAAGGGGGGTTTCCAGATATATTACTCAAAAGAATCGACATAATACTTCTAGTCGATTAGAATTGCAAAAATTCTGTCCTTATTGTTACAAACATACGATTCACGGGGAGATAAAGAAATAGATCGAATCAAATCAAGGTGGTTGTATGTCACTTTTTTTACAAGGAACATGAAAGAAGGGGTACATATTCTATCTATATATCATAGTATTCCATATAAATACCTTATTTAGAAATACCATATTAAATAGATATCGAAATCGAACAAGATTTCTATAATAATATAGCTAATAATATAGCTTAAATCTATAATGGAACTTAAAACCTTCAATTCAAATATTCAAATTAAGATAAAAATAAGTATTTAAAATTAGAATAGAGAATAGTAATAATAAAAAAGAATCCTCTTTTTTTAATCCTAAATCATTTTTGATCAGATGGAAATAGTATTTTCGGGATAAGGAATAAACAAACCATGGATAAATCCAAGCGATTCTTTCTTAAATCCAAGCGATCTTTTCGTAGGCGTTTGCCCCCGATCCAATCGGGGGATCGAATTGATTATAGAAACATGAGTTTAATTAGTCGATTTATTAGTGAACAAGGAAAAATATTATCTAGACGGGTAAATAGATTGACCTTAAAACAACAAAGATTAATTACTATTGCTCTAAAGCAAGCTCGTATTTTATCTTTGTTACCTTTTCTTCTTAATAATGAGAAACAATTTGAAAGAGGGGAGTCGACCGTCAGAACTATTGGTCTTAGAACCCAAAATAAATAAAAAATAAGCTTACTCTTCAATTGAATCACAATGCCAATTTGAACTCAAACACAGATTGATGTTTTGTTCGAAAAAATTCGAGGATCCCGATTGGATTTTCGTATTATAAGAAAAAAAAAGAATGGGTAAGAAAGAATAATGTTTTTTTATTGAATATTTGAATATTACACGCGTTCACTCATTTTATTTTCAGCGGCTTTATCATATTCTTTTTATCATATTAATTTCTACTCTACCCTCCCGGAGTTCATTCTCCAGCGAAACTCCATTTCAAATATTGAGTCGGGTTCCTTAGAATTTACTTATTTTATGATTTCATTCGAAATCATATAAAGACAATTCCTATTTAATATAGCGATTTGTGCAAGTATTTTACGATTCAGAAGCAACTGTGTCTTGTACAGATTATGTATAAATCTACTATAACTATAAGCTACCCCATTCTCACGAATTACTGCATTTATTCGAGTGATCCACAAACGACGAAAATCTCTCTTTTGCCTATCTCTATCTCGATGAGACGAAACCAAAGCTCTTATTTTCTGTTGAATAATTGTTCGAGTAAGTCTTGAATGAGACCCCCGAAAGCTTGATGCAAATAAACGAATTTTTGCTCTACGTCTCCGAGCGATATATCCTCGTTTAATTCTGGTCATTGAATAAATAAATGAATTTTAATTTTACTGAATAACTAATTGATTTCTTTTCTTTCAGTTATTCTTTTCCTCTTTCCTAGTTTATTAATAACAAAACGGATTCTTCCAATGTATAAACTAAAAATTCCAATGGCTTTTGCTACTATAACCTTCCCTACCACAATTTGTCTTTTTTTTATATAGGCATTTCACCTCGAGCTAAGAAATTGTATTGATACTAGGTACTAGGTATCAAAAAATATAAAAAATAGAAATGACTAAAGAAAGAGTGGGTTCCATCGTTTCTATGGTTCCGTCTTAAACGGTGAGGTCCTCTCTATACACCGGAGCCCCTTACTTGATTTAATCAATGCGATTGGTAACTTGTACAGTTCACATTCTTTGGCTCTACCCATCCATTATCTAGTCATAGGTCTTTCACAATGAGATCTACTGATACAGTAACGATATTTAATTATGAAGATTAGCCGTGTAGCTGACCCTCTTAGTCCGTTTTTGCAAGACAAGAGTAGAGCCATAAGATTTCATCTTTGAAAATAGGCTTTCCCTCGCTTAATGGATAACCATTTGTTACCAATGAGAGATTTTTTCATCGGCAATTCCAAATTGAAATGATTGGATTTGCACCAATGGAAACCATAAATTTCAACATAATAGAAGGATAGAATAGATCTTTTTTTAGATCGTGAATGGCCTTTTTTTCCTTCCATTTTATACTATTCACTGGTACTGATCATTGATACTGGAAAATGGGTTTCCTTTAGTTTAGTTTGTACCAGCGAGGCTCTGAACGAGTCGCACATACACCCTAGTACATGTTCCTCGGCGCTGAGGACATCCCCGAAGAGCAGGGGATTTTGTCACATTTCTGATTGGCTGTCTTGTGTTTCTAATAAGTTGTTTAATGGTTGGCATCTTGAATCCTATACATAATGAATGGGATGGTTTAGATCGATCCTAACCGGCTGCTTGCTTATGAATTACTTCTCAATTTAATAGATCAATAGAATATTATTATTATTAAACCCAGCAATAAGTCAAAAAAAAAAAAATAGTAAGTTGCAGATTTGCGCAGGATTACTGTTATTTTTAGCCAACCGCTACAAGATCAACAATTCCATGAGCTTGGGCTTCTGTTGCTGACATAAAAACATCCCTTTCCATATCTTCCGATACAACCCATAATGGTTTGCCTGTTCTTTGTACATAAACCCTTGTGAGGCTTTCGCGCAGTTTCAATAGTTCTTCTGCTTCCAGGACAAATTCTCCCGTTTGTGCCTCATAAAAAGAACTCGCAGGTTGATGTATCATTACCCTGATAATATACCCGCGGATGATGAGGTGAAAGAAACGAGATAAAGAATAATTAAAAAATATAGAATTGAGCAACCGTACAGGCATAGGCATTGCACATTGCATACGGCTCTCCAATGGGATTCACTTTGACCTTCCATTAAAGAAAGAGAAAAAAATATGGATAGAGGGTTTATTTTCTCAGATCCGGATCGTAAAATAATCCAATTACCATCCTTCCTTTCAGGGCAGTTTTAAAATACTATGATGGCTCCGTTGCCTTATATATATTTATCTCGGGTGTGATTCAGCAATCCCAAAGTTTTTTTTCGTACTCTTTCATAACAATACCATAAGTATTGGTTGTTAAAAGTCTTCAGGGTAAAAATAAAAAAGTTTGTGACGCTGAAAAGGTTCCGGATAAAATTGCGAATCCCCCTTTTATTTTATACTAATTTCATACTCCTCTTTCGATATATAATCTATGTTAAAAAAAATGCATATCGAATTCGAAGTGCCATGCTATTATTACTTAAGATTCATATTTTATATGGCGAAGGCATAGTCTTTTTTCTTAAAAAACTCATTGGCGCCAAGCGTGAGGGAATGCTAAACGTTTGGTAATCTCTCCTCCAACCAGGATAAAAGAGGCCATTGAAGCGCCTAATCCCATGCATATTGTATGCACATCAGGTTGCACAAATTGCATAGTATCATAAATAGCTACCCCCGGTATTACCCATCCGCCGGGAGAGTTTATAAATAAATACAGATCTTTGTTATCATTCTCTATACTGAGATATACCATAAGACCAATAAGTTGATTCGAGATCTCGCTATCAACCTCTTGGCCTAAAAAAAGTAATCTTTCTCGATAAAGTCGGTTGATTAGGGTAAAATTTGTATCCCTTCCGAGCCGTACGTGCACCTTTTGATGCATACGGTTCAACAAAGATTGCGAAAAAAGAATCAATGTGTAGGTTCCGTCCCTCTTTCTTTTTTTTTCGGGATACCTTTCTATTGTAATTTCATTTTCGAATTTTATTAACGATTTTATTCCATTTTTCAAGAAAGATGAGTTTTGTACTCCTTCCCTATAAAAAAAATCCATTAAACTTATCGAACTAACTTATCATTGATGTATTGTTTCATCGAGCTCTAATCCAAGTCACGATGTCATTTTCTTGTTTCTAAATGGGCTTTTGCAATTCTTTTAGGTTTATGCTCTACTCCGAGTAAAAAAAACCGATTTGGATTTGTACATATAGGACAAATGCTACTAATACTACATCCTTTTTCCTGCGACTTACGACTTACTTCTTTTTCACTTCATTTCAGGTCTTCTGCCAAAAATTCGACGTATTTATCATATTATTCGCTTGATTAAAAGTTTGAAATTTTCATTTGAGATTATTATCTTATTCAATATCAATAACAAAAAAATCTTTTATGATCTTTTTATGATCTATGATATAAGTATTAATAATCATAACTATATTACATAGCTATATTACCAATTGGTTTTTTTTTTTTAAACGGAGCCTGGATACTTCATTTTATTGATCCAATAAAGCTAACCATAAATTATTTAATTTTTTCGTTTTAATTAATATAATAATATTCATTTTAATACCCCTCAAAATAGATCTAATTGCACTTCACGCTCCAACTTTTTGATAATTCAATCTTTTTTGGGCGAAACAGAGGATATCTCGATCGGGGGAGAGAACGGGTAACTCCCGTATGACCCAATATATCTGACAAGTCGCACTATACGTCAACCCAAGAGGCATCTTCCTCTCCAGGATTTCGAAAAGGAACTTTTGGAACACCAATAGGCATAAGATGAAAGAAAAACGAATTAAGTACTATATTTCACTTTGATGTGGAAGCGTAACAACGTCTTTATTGTCTTATGGATAAACTATTGTCTTTTATCCTATTTTATCCATAAAACTGGGTAAATATTCTTACGAATAGGTCTTTGGGGTGATTCACAAATATGTATGCATTCGTTCATAGAAAATGGGATCAACCCACATTGCGTATTGGTACTTATCGGATATAGAATAGATCTGCTTCTCTTTGTTACTACGAACCAAATTGTTCCGTTTTTACTAAAAAAACAAGAATAAAAAAAAAATTTAATACTTTCTTCGAGATAATGCACTGAAAAGGGGGGTCCGTAGGATAATTTTGTCAAATGCAATAAAGTTACATAGTGTCTATTTTTCGTTGATAAAGGGGTATTTACATGGGTTTGCCTTGGTATCGTGTTCATACCGTCGTATTGAATGATCCCGGTCGTTTGCTTTCTGTCCATATAATGCATACAGCTTTGGTTGCTGGTTGGGCCGGTTCGATGGCGTTATATGAATTAGCAGTTTTTGATCCCTCTGACCCCGTTCTTGATCCAATGTGGAGACAAGGTATGTTCGTTATACCTTTCATGACTCGTTTAGGAATAACCAATTCATGGGGCGGTTGGAGTATAACAGGAGGGACTATAACGAATCCAGGTATTTGGAGTTACGAAGGTGTCGCCGGTGCACATATTGTGTTTTCTGGCTTGTGCTTCTTAGCGGCTATTTGGCATTGGGTGTATTGGGATTTAGAAATTTTTTGTGATGAACGTACCGGAAAACCTTCTTTGGATTTGCCCAAGATCTTTGGAATTCATTTATTTCTTTCAGGAGTGGCTTGCTTTGGTTTTGGCGCATTTCATGTAACAGGATTGTATGGTCCTGGAATATGGGTATCCGATCCTTATGGACTAACTGGAAAGGTACAACCTGTAAATCCGGCGTGGGGTGTAGAAGGTTTTGATCCTTTTGTTCCGGGAGGAATAGCCTCTCATCATATTGCAGCAGGTACTTTAGGTATATTAGCGGGTCTATTTCATCTTAGTGTCCGTCCGCCACAACGTCTATACAAAGGATTACGTATGGGCAATATAGAAACCGTCCTTTCCAGTAGTATCGCTGCTGTTTTTTTTGCAGCTTTTGTTGTTGCTGGAACTATGTGGTATGGTTCAGCAACCACCCCTATCGAATTATTTGGTCCCACTCGTTATCAATGGGATCAGGGATACTTCCAGCAAGAAGTATATCGAAGAGTTGGCGCTGGGCTAGCTAAAAATGAAAGTTTATCAGAAGCTTGGTCTAAAATTCCTGAAAAATTGGCTTTTTATGATTACATCGGCAATAATCCTGCAAAAGGGGGATTATTCAGAGCGGGCTCAATGGACAATGGGGATGGAATAGCTGTTGGGTGGTTAGGACATCCTATCTTTAGAGATAAAGAAGGGCGTGAACTTTTTGTACGTCGTATGCCTACTTTTTTTGAAACATTTCCTGTTGTTTTGGTAGATGGAGACGGAATTGTTAGAGCCGACGTTCCTTTTAGAAGGGCAGAATCGAAGTATAGCGTCGAACAAGTGGGCGTAACTGTTGAGTTCTATGGTGGTGAACTTAATGGAGTCAGTTATAGTGATCCCGCTACTGTGAAAAAATATGCTAGGCGCGCTCAATTAGGTGAAATTTTTGAATTAGATCGTGCTACTTTAAAATCGGATGGGGTTTTTCGTAGCAGTCCGAGAGGGTGGTTTACTTTTGGACATGCTTCTTTTGCTCTGCTTTTCTTCTTCGGGCACATTTGGCATGGTGCTAGAACCTTGTTCAGAGATGTTTTTGCTGGTATTGACCCAGATTTGGATGCTCAAGTGGAATTTGGAGCATTCCAAAAACTTGGAGATCCAACTACAAGAAGACAAGTAGTCTGATACAAGATTTCTCTGTTATTTTATTCTTTATTTTTATGATTTGACATAAGTTAACTGAAAACTCTTGATTGGAATCTTCACTTTTTCTTTGACTCTTGCTTTTTTTTGTTTAGCCGGGAGATAATCCCCAATAAAAAATAAATAGGTATGGAAGCTATAATTGTAAAGCACGATCGAATTTATGGAAG